CTCAATTGGTCAAATTCGAAACAAGTACCGCTTTTCGATGAATGCCCGAACGAATAACTTAAACTTATATTATATTTGAAACGAAACCCCCCTTCTATCAATCAAACTATCCCTCAAAAATTGGAACTGACTATCCATAAAAAAGAATAATTGAGGTAATTTTCTGAAGAATATTGTGATGATCAAAAAGGAGTGGCAAAACACGACAGAAAAAAGAAAGTGGATAGGTATTATTATAAGCGATCCAATCCAACTGTTTGGTAATTAAGTAACACAAAAGAATAACAAAGAAGGGTCAAATAAAAAATTGACAAGATATGTATGATCCATCTGGATCCAAAGCATCAATTCCAACTTCAACAAAGATTGGGCTTAAAATAAAAAGCGAAACTGCTTTATTTCAAAATCATTTACATTTAATATATAGGATGAATCCATTATTTCGATCCGTTACTTGTTTTGTTGCTGAATTGAGTGAATTTCCATATACATAAAACAGAAAAGACCCCAAAAAGAGTTTCGTTTTAGGGTTGTTACATCTGCGTCTGCTTTGGCTCAAATCAGCGTTCTGAAGAAACTTCAGTGAAGTTATGTTAGAGAAAAAAGAGGATTTTTTACTTTTTCTCTCCTGCTGATAAAGCATTCATTCTTTAGTTCATTTCTCAAAAAACCTCAATTGGTACACGCAAGAAATAGGCCAATTCGGCAGCTTTTTGTTCAATTTCCCGTGGCGTAAAATTATCATCAGCGCGCGTCAAGGGAATGGCCCCCTGTCCTCGGATTTCCATATAAAGAACACGACGAGCATAAATACCCTCTTTAACTTCTATTCGGACAGACTGAATATCGTTTATCAGAAATCGCAGGAGGACACGACGATTTTTTCCAGGGAATCCCCAACGAAAAAGACACACTATTCCTTCTTTTCTATCGAATCGATCATAACCACTACCTACATTCCACGAAATTGTACACCATAAATAGGCGCTAATAAAAAGACCCGCGACCCCATAAAAAGACATTACGAGCCCTTGTGGAAAAAAAATGATTTGTTGAGACGGAAATAAAGATATCAAATTTTTACCAAGATAACTGGAAGTTCCAACCGATAAGAAGCCTAATGAACCTAAAAAAAGGATAATGGCCCAGCAAAAATTACTTATTTTTCGAGACCCCCTTATAAGTTCTATCCATATATGTTCTGATTGCCAACTCATACTTGATCTGATTTCATTTTATTGGAATTGAGAGCATAGCCCAATGAATTTCATTTTACTGTTTTTGTTTCCGAAATAACTCTCATCAACTAGCACTATTTTGATGTGAACCTTTAGGAATAGTTCATAAAATTGGTTAGATGGAAAAAACCTCTTCACTTCATGACCCTACTAAGGATATCGACATACATATTAATATATGGCCTTTCCATTTTAGACATCCGCCAATCCTGATTCTAGTTGAAAATAGCTAGAATTCATTTACCCATGTAGCATTTTCTGTATGTATAAAAGCTCTTTCATTTATGTATGTTCGATTTTTGTTCAGCAGAAACCCCGTGTTATACCATATTCCAATAAATAGAGAGTTTTGTTATCTAAGTTCAAAAAAAAATGAGATTTAGTGCTATCAGATCTAAACAATCTTGTTTTTTTGAACATAAAGAAATAAAGAAGCCATTGCCATTGCCGGAAATACTAGGCCTACTAAAGGCACAAAAATAGAGGGAAAGTTGAAAGTTATCATAGAATGAATACCTCGATTTACTATTTGTACCTAATATTATTATATTGTTTCTATTCTTATAAATATATCTTGTAAGAATTCTAATTAATAATTTTCAATTAAGAATTCTAATTCTAGAATTCTTATTAATTCGATTCTAAAATTCGATTCTAATTAGTATATTGTAATTATGAGATTTTCATTTTAATTAATATAGATCAAAGTATATATCTAAGTGAGTATATATAATAAGTGCAAGGAATGTAGAACTAACTAAATGGACTTATTCATCTTTCGACATGAAAGATATGTATGATAATTTAGTTTCTTATTCTTCCTCTATTCTTATTCGTTTGTTCTTGTCTTCTAATTTAATATTTAATAAAGAAAAGGTTTTTTACAAATTAACGAAAGATTTCTAGGCTTCTTAGTCAAAATGAGAGATATAGAAAAATACACAATTATATATTTTCTATATTTGAATTTATTCGATAATACATACGTAAGAAGGGAAGATGAACTTCGCCTAATTTCACAAAAGCAAGAAGTCATTCTTTTATAGAGGCTTGCTGATTCGTAATCATGAATATTTAGTAATCAGAAATATTAGTAAAAAAAAAAAAAAAGAAAAATTATATGCAACTTGTGATTCTTTCTACAATTAGATCTTATAGATCTTAAGTCACTAAAGAAAACCCCATTCTTCTTATTTTTACTTTGATTCCGATAAACTAACTACGTGTTTACTACAAAAAACTAATTAAACTTAATACTCTTT